GTTATCGTAGCTTAAAATAAAGCATGACACTGAAGATGTTAAGATAGGCCCTAGAAATGCCTCGAAAACACAAAGGCTTGGTCCTGACTTTCCTGTCAGCTTTAACCAAATTTACACATGCGAGTATCCGCACCCCCGTGAGAATGCCCCACAGTTCCCCGCCCGGGAACAAGGAGCTGGTATCAGGCACATTTCCCATAGCCCACGACACCTTGCTTAGCCACACCCCCAAGGGAACCCAGCAGTGATAGACATTAAGCCAATGAGTGTAAACTCGACTTAGTTATGGTTAAAAGGGCCGGTAAAACTCGTGCCAGCTACCGCGGTTATACGAGAGACCCAAGTTGACAAGCTCCGGCGTAAAGCGTGGTTAAGGAGTAACAAACACTAAAGCCAAATACTTGCCAAGCTGTTATACGTTCCCGAAAGTAAGAAGCACATTCACGAAAGTAGCTTTATCTTGCCTGAACCCACGAAAGCCAAGGCACAAACTGGGATTAGATACCCCACTATGCTTTGCCCTAAACATAGATAGTCTTATACAACCACTATCCGCCCGGGAACTACGAGCAGCAGCTTAAAACCCAAAGGACTTGGCGGTGCTTTAGACCCACCTAGAGGAGCCTGTTCTAAAACCGATAACCCCCGTTCAACCTCACCTTTCCTTGTTCTCCCCGCCTATATACCGCCGTCGTCAGCTTACCCTATGAAGGCCCCTCAGTAAGCACAATTGGTACCACCCAAAACGTCAGGTCGAGGTGTAGCGTATGGAAAGGGAAGAAATGGGCTACATTCCCTGTTACAGGGAATTACGGACAATATTACTGAAACGTATATCTAGAAGGAGGATTTAGCAGTAAGCAGAAAATAGAGCGTTCTGCTGAAGCCGGCCCTGAAGCGCGCACACACCGCCCGTCACTCTCCCCAAGCGAATCTTCACATCCTAACTTAAAACCTTTCATCAGCAAAGGGGAGGCAAGTCGTAACATGGTAAGTGTACCGGAAGGTGCACTTGGCAAAACCAGAGCATAGTTTAAAGTAAAGCACCTTCCTTACACGGAGGAAATACTCGTTCAACCCGAGTTGCCCTGATACCGACTCGCTAGCCCAACCAACCAAGAACAACAAAACACAATAACTAAACCCAAAGACACTAACACCCCCACAAACAAACCATTTTTCCCCCCTAGTATAGGTGATAGAAAAGGAACACGGAGCAATAGAGAAAGTACCGCAAGGGAATGCTGAAAAACTAAATGAAACAAACAAGTGAAGCCTAAAAAAGCAGAGATTTTAGCTCGTACCTTTTGCATCATGATTTAGCCAGTGTAATCCAAGCAAAGAGCACTTTAGTTTGACAACCCGAAACTTCGTGAGCTACTCCAAGGCAGCCTAACCAATAGGGCCAACCCGTCTCTGTGGCAAAAGAGTGGGAAGACCTTCGAGTAGAGGTGATAAACCTACCGAACCTAGTAATAGCTGGTTGCCCAACAACTGGATAAAAGTTCAGCCTCCCGGCTTCTCCTTTCCCCCACCCTTCTTGTCTAATAGATATTACGAGAAACCAGGAGAGTTAGTCTAAGGGGGTACAGCCCCTTAGAAACAAGATACAACTTTTACAGGAGGATAAAGATCATAGTTTAACCAAGGCGATAAATTAGGGTGGGCCTGAAAGCAGCCATCCCATTAAAAAGCGTTAAAGCTCAAACATGTACTACCACAAGCCTTAAGTCTCGATTACTCCTTCTTATTCCCCTTATCCTACTGGGCCGTCCCATGCAAACATGGGAGCGATCCTGCTAAAATCAGTATATAGGAGAGCCTAACGGCTCTCTCCCTGCATACGTGTAAATCGGAAACGGACAACCCACCGAATCTTAACGGACCCAAAACAACAGAGGGAACTGAACCCCAAACAGATAACCAGAAAAACACCCAAACAGACAACCGTTACCCCCACACAGGCATGCTCCCAGGGAAAGACTAAAAGAAAGAGAAGGAACTCGGCAAACACCCAGCCTCGCCTGTTTACCAAAAACATCGCCTCTTGCTAAACAAAAAGTATAAGAGGTCCCGCCTGCCCTGTGACTATATGTTTAACGGCCGCGGTATCTTAACCGTGCGAAGGTAGCGCAATCACTTGTCTTTTAAATGGGGACCTGTATGAATGGCATAACGAGGGCTTAACTGTCTCCTCTTTCAAGTCAGTGAAATTGATCTCCCCGTGCAGAAGCGGGGATAAGCACATAAGACGAGAAGACCCTATGGAGCTTTAGACACTAAAGCAGCTTCAACATTAATATCCTGAACATAGGACACGAATAGCTTGATCCCTGCCCTAATGTCTTAGGTTGGGGCGACCGCGGAGAAATACAAAACCCCCGCAAGGACCGAATGTACTACATTTATAACCAAGAGTGACAACTCTAATTAACAGAATTTCTGACCAGTAAGATCCGGCAATTGCCGATTAATGAACCAAGTTACCCTAGGGATAACAGCGCAATCTCCTCTTAGAGCCCATATCGACGAGGGGGTTTACGACCTCGATGTTGGATCAGGACATCCTAATGGCGCAGCCGCTATTAAGGGTTCGTTTGTTCAACGATTAATAGTCCTACGTGATCTGAGTTCAGACCGGAGTAATCCAGGTCGGTTTCTATCTATGTTACGACCTTTTCTAGTACGAAAGGACCGAAAAGAGGGGGCCCATGTCTAAAACATGCCTCACCCCCACCTAATGAAAGCAACTCAACCAGGTAAGGGGGCGTCGTCCCCCTTGTCTGAGAGAACGACATGTTGGAGTGGCAGAGCCCGGCCTATTGCGAAAGATCTAAGCCCTTTGTACAGAGGTTCAAATCCTCTCTCTAACTATGATCTCAACACTTTTTACCCACGTTATCAACCCCCTAGCCTACATCATCCCTATCCTCCTAGCCATTGCCTTCCTCACACTAGTAGAACGGAAAGTCCTCGGGTATATACAATTTCGAAAGGGTCCCAACATCGTTGGACCCTACGGTCTCCTACAACCAATCGCCGACGGGGTAAAACTATTCACCAAAGAACCTGTCCGCCCTTCAACCGCCTCCCCTATTCTATTTCTCCTCGCCCCAGTATTAGCCCTCACTCTTGCCCTCACCCTATGAGCCCCCCTTCCAATACCGTACCCAATCCTAGACCTAAACCTAGGAATCCTTTTTATCCTGGCACTCTCCAGCCTAGCAGTATACTCTATCCTAGGCTCAGGCTGAGCATCAAATTCAAAATATGCCCTCATCGGAGCACTACGAGCCGTAGCACAAACTATTTCCTACGAGGTCAGCCTAGGACTAATCCTTTTAAACGCAATTATCTTTACAGGGGGCTTCACCCTACAAACCTTTAACACAGCCCAAGAAACCGTCTGACTCCTTTTACCAGCCTGACCTCTAGCCGCAATGTGGTATATCTCCACATTAGCCGAAACCAACCGAGCACCCTTTGATTTAACTGAAGGAGAGTCAGAACTAGTATCAGGTTTTAATGTAGAATACGCAGGAGGCCCCTTTGCCCTATTCTTCCTGGCAGAGTACGCAAACATCCTCCTTATGAACACCCTCTCTGCCACCCTTTTCCTAGGAGCCTCCCACATCCCCACCGTCCCAGAACTAACGGCCATAAACCTAATGACAAAAGCAGCACTCCTCTCACTACTTTTCCTCTGAGTTCGAGCCTCCTACCCTCGATTCCGATACGATCAGCTAATACATTTAATCTGAAAAAACTTTCTTCCTCTTACACTAGCCTTGGTTATTTGACACCTCGCACTTCCTATTGCACTAGCTGGACTCCCCCCTCAATTTTAATTGCGGAACTGTGCCTGAAGTAAAGGACCACTTTGATAGAGTGAATCATGAGGGTTAAATTCCCTCCAGCTCCTTAGAAAGAAGGGACTCGAACCCTAACTGAAGAGATCAAAACTCTTAGTGCTTCCATTACACCACTTCCTAAGTAAGGTCAGCTAATCAAGCTCTTGGGCCCATACCCCAAACATGCAGGTTAAAATCCTGCCCTTACTAATGAATCCATATATTTTAGCTACCTTTCTACTTAGTCTTGGACTAGGAACCACCATTACACTTACAAGCTCCCATTGACTCTTTGCCTGAATAGGCCTAGAAATTAACACCCTAGCCATCCTCCCTCTAATAGCCCAACAACACCACCCCCGAGCAGTCGAAGCCACTATAAAATATTTCCTCGTCCAAGCAACAGGGGCAGCCACCCTGCTATTCGCCAGCACCACCAATGCATGACTAACAGGCCAATGAGATATCCTACAAATATCTCACCCCCTCGCCACCACTACAGCCATCCTTGCTCTCTCCCTAAAGATCGGCCTCGCCCCCTTACATACATGATTACCTGAAGTACTCCAAGGACTGGACTTAACCACAGGACTCATCTTATCAACATGACAAAAACTGGCACCCTTCGCCCTACTTATTCAAATTCAACCCACCAACCCTCTGATCCTAGTAGTACTCGGTATTACTTCAACCCTTATTGGTGGTTGAGGGGGGCTCAATCAAACACAACTCCGAAAAATCCTAGCATACTCCTCCACAGCACACCTAGGCTGAATGGTTCTTATCCTCCAATTCTCACCCTCCCTAGCCCTCCTAACCCTAGCCACATACCTAATCATAACATCCTCAACATTTCTCGTATTTAAACTAAACAAGTCAACAAACATCAACACACTAGCTACCTCCTGAGCAAAAGCCCCCGCATTAACAACTCTCACCCCCCTTATTCTACTATCACTAGGAGGCCTCCCACCACTAACAGGCTTCATACCAAAATGACTCATCCTCCAAGAGCTTACTAAACAAGATCTAGCACCCATCGCTACACTAACCGCGCTGACAGCCCTACTAAGCTTGTACTTCTACTTACGACTAACCTATGCCATAACACTTACTATGTCTCCTAACAACGTAACAGGCACAGCTCCATGACGCCTCCCATCCCTGCAACTAGCACTCCCACTTGCCACCCTGACCATAACAACAATCTCTCTGCTCCCGCTCACCCCCACTGTAACAACACTATTTATACTATAGGGACTTAGGATAACACTAGACCAAGAGCCTTCAAAGCTCTAAGCGGGAGTGGAAATCTCCCAGCCCCTGATAAGACTTGCAGGATATTAACCCACATCTTCTATATGCAAAACAGACACTTTAATTAAGCTAAAGCCTTCTAGACAGGCAGGCTTCGATCCTGCAAACTCTTAGTTAACAGCTAAGCGCTCAAACCAGCGAGCATCTATCTAACTTTCCCCCGCCTGGCTGAACAGCTGATAGGCGGGGGAAAGTCCCGGCAAGCGTCTAACTTGCTTCTTTAAATTTGCAATCTAATATGTAAAACACCTCGGGACTTGGTAAGAAGAGGGATTAAACCTCTGTCCATGGGGCTACAATCCACCGCTTAAGCACTCAGCCATCCTACCTGTGGCCATTACACGTTGATTTTTCTCGACTAATCACAAAGACATTGGCACCCTTTATCTTGTATTCGGTGCCTGAGCCGGTATAGTAGGAACAGCCCTCAGCCTACTAATTCGAGCCGAGCTAAGCCAACCAGGGGCCCTACTGGGTGACGACCAGATCTATAACGTAATTGTTACAGCACACGCTTTTGTAATAATCTTTTTTATAGTAATACCAATCATGATTGGTGGCTTTGGAAACTGACTTATTCCACTTATAATTGGTGCTCCAGACATAGCCTTCCCTCGAATAAATAATATAAGCTTCTGACTTCTCCCCCCATCCTTCCTGCTTCTCCTTGCTTCTTCTGGGGTAGAAGCTGGCGCCGGTACTGGCTGAACAGTTTACCCGCCTCTAGCTGGAAACCTAGCCCACGCAGGTGCATCCGTAGACCTAACTATCTTTTCATTGCACTTAGCAGGAGTCTCATCAATCCTGGGTGCAATCAACTTTATTACAACTATTATTAATATAAAACCCCCTGCTATCTCCCAGTACCAGACACCTTTATTTGTGTGAGCAGTATTAATTACAGCAGTGCTTCTACTTCTTTCTCTCCCTGTACTTGCCGCTGGCATTACAATACTACTCACAGATCGTAACCTCAACACCACTTTCTTCGACCCAGCCGGAGGAGGGGATCCAATTCTTTACCAACATTTATTCTGATTCTTTGGCCATCCCGAGGTCTACATTCTAATTCTCCCCGGCTTTGGAATGATTTCCCACATCGTTGCCTACTATTCTGGAAAAAAAGAACCATTCGGCTATATAGGAATGGTTTGAGCCATGATAGCAATTGGTCTTCTAGGATTTATTGTCTGAGCACATCACATGTTTACGGTTGGGATAGACGTAGACACACGTGCTTACTTTACATCAGCTACTATAATTATCGCAATTCCCACTGGTGTTAAAGTCTTCAGCTGGCTGGCCACACTCCATGGAGGATCTATTAAATGGGAAACCCCTCTCCTATGGGCACTTGGCTTTATTTTCCTTTTTACAGTAGGAGGTCTAACAGGAATTGTACTAGCTAATTCTTCACTTGATATTGTTTTACACGACACATACTACGTAGTTGCTCACTTCCACTATGTACTTTCAATAGGAGCCGTATTTGCCATTGTAGCTGCCTTTGTACACTGATTCCCTCTATTTACAGGCTATACCCTTCACAGCACTTGAACAAAAATCCACTTTGGCATCATATTTGTAGGTGTAAACCTCACCTTCTTCCCTCAACACTTCCTAGGACTAGCTGGAATACCTCGCCGATATTCGGACTACCCAGACGCCTACACCCTGTGAAACACCATCTCTTCTATTGGCTCTATAATTTCACTCGTAGCCGTAATTTTATTCCTCTTCATCATCTGAGAAGCATTTGCTTCTAAACGTGAAGTCCTCGCAGTAGAACTGACCACGACCAACGTAGAATGACTCCACGGCTGCCCTCCCCCATATCACACATTTGAGGAACCCGCATTTGTTCAAATTCGATCACGCTAAACGAGAAAGGGAGGAGTTGAACCCCCGTATGATGGTTTCAAGCCAACCACATAACCGTTCTGTCACTTTCTTTATAAGACACTAGTAAAACCGATTATTACACCACCTTGTCAAGGCGTATTTGTGGGTTTAATCCCCACGTGTCTTAAACCACCAATGGCACATCCCGCACAACTAGGTTTACAAGATGCAGCTTCACCAGTGATAGAAGAACTTCTACACTTTCACGACCATGCTTTAATAATCGTCTTCCTTATCAGCACATTAGTCCTATATATTATCGTGGCTATAGTTTCCACTAAATTAACTAACAAATACATTTTAGACTCCCAAGAAATTGAAATTATTTGAACAATTCTTCCAGCAGTAATCCTTATTATAATTGCACTTCCCTCCCTTCGCATCCTTTATCTAATAGACGAAATTAACGACCCTCACATTACAATTAAAGCCATAGGCCATCAATGGTACTGAAGCTACGAGTACACCGACTACGAAGACCTTGGATTCGACTCATACATAATCCCAACACAAGACCTAACCCCAGGCCAATTCCGTTTACTAGAAGCCGACCACCGAATGGTGGTTCCTTTGGACTCCCCAATTCGGGTACTAGTCTCTGCCGAAGATGTTCTTCACTCATGAGCAGTACCAGCCCTAGGTGTAAAAATAGACGCCGTCCCAGGTCGTCTGAACCAAACAGCCTTTGTTACATCCCGACCAGGTGTATTCTATGGACAATGCTCAGAAATCTGCGGTGCAAACCACAGCTTTATACCAATCGTAGTAGAAGTCGTCCCCTTAGAACACTTTGAAAACTGATCCTCATTTATACTTCAAGACGCTTCGCTAAGAAGCTAAGCAAGGAAAAGCGCTAGCCTTTTAAGCTAGAAATTGGTGACTACCGACCACCCTCAGCGACATGCCCCAACTCCTCCCACAACCTTGATTCGGCACACTACTCTTTGCCTGAGTAGTTTTCCTAATTTTTTACCCAAAAAAAGTAACAGCCCACACCTTCCCTTACGAACCTGTCTCCCTTAAGTCTCAAAAACTAGAAAAAACCTCTTGAAACTGACCTTGAGCGTAAGCTTTTTTGACCAATTTATAAGCACAACGTACTTAGGAATTCCTTTAATTGCACTAGCACTAACCTTTCCCATCATCTTATACCCCACAACTACAACCCGATGACTAAACAACCGACTATTAACACTACAAAACACATTCATTAATAGTTTTATTCACCAACTACTCCTACCCCTAAATGTAAGCGGACATAAATGAGCCACCCTCCTAGCCTCCTTAATACTCTTTTTAATTTCACTAAACATGCTCGGACTCCTGCCCTACACTTTTACCCCTACTGCCCAACTATCCCTTAACCTAGGATTCGCAGTCCCTCTTTGACTAGCCACTGTAATTATTGGGATACGAAACCAACCAAATCACGCACTAGGACACCTTCTTCCAGAAGGCACCCCTAACCTCCTAATCCCTATACTCATCATCATCGAAACAATTAGCCTATTCATCCGCCCATTAGCCCTAGGCGTACGACTTACCGCCAATCTGACAGCTGGCCATCTGCTCATTCAATTAATTTCTACAGCTGCATTTGTGCTCCTACCGCTTATACCAGCCGTAGCCATCCTAACAACAACAGTCCTAATTCTTTTAACACTACTAGAAATTGCTGTAGCAATGATTCAAGCTTACGTATTCGTATTGTTACTAACACTCTACCTACAAGAAAACATCTAATGGCACATCAAGCACATGCATATCACATAGTTGACCCAAGCCCCTGGCCCCTAACAGGGGCAATCGCCGCCCTATTAATAACATCAGGACTTGCAATCTGATTCCACTTCCACTCTATTACACTCATTGTCTTAGGCACAATTCTACTCCTTCTGACAATATATCAATGATGACGAGATATTGTTCGAGAAGGCACATTCCAGGGCCACCACACACCTCCTGTGCAAAAAGGACTTCGATATGGAATAATCCTCTTTATTACATCAGAAGTCTTTTTTTTCCTGGGTTTCTTCTGGGCCTTTTACCACTCAAGTCTCGCCCCTACCCCTGAACTAGGAGGCTGCTGACCCCCTACAGGCATCTCCACCCTAGACCCCTTTGAAGTTCCCCTACTTAACACAGCCGTCCTCCTCGCATCAGGGGTAACAGTAACCTGAGCCCACCACAGCATTATAGAAGGAGAGCGAAAACAAGCCATTCAATCACTTACACTAACAATCCTCCTGGGCTTCTACTTCACATTCCTACAAGCTATGGAATACTACGAAGCTCCCTTTACAATTGCAGATGGCGTCTACGGCTCAACCTTTTTCGTAGCTACTGGATTCCACGGCCTACACGTCATCATTGGCTCCACTTTCCTTGCCGTATGCTTACTTCGACAAATTCAATACCACTTCACATCCGAACACCACTTTGGATTCGAGGCAGCTGCCTGATACTGACACTTTGTAGACGTTGTCTGACTTTTCTTATACATCTCCATCTACTGATGAGGCTCCTAATCTTTCTAGTATTAAAATAAGTATAAGTGACTTCCAATCACCCGGTCTTGGTTAAAACCCAAGGAAAGATAATGAATTTAATTTCAACTGTTATCACTATTGCTTTAGCTCTGTCAATCGCTCTTGCCATCTTATCCTTCTGACTCCCTTCGATAAACCCAGATCATGAAAAACTATCCCCCTACGAATGCGGCTTTGACCCCCTAGGGACAGCCCGACTTCCATTCTCCTTACGATTCTTCCTCGTTGCTATCTTATTCCTCCTATTCGACCTAGAGATTGCCCTCTTACTACCACTCCCCTGAGGAGATCAACTAACATCCCCCACACTCACCTTTTTATGGGCCTCCACTGTCCTAGCCCTCCTCACCTTAGGCCTGGTCTACGAATGACTTCAAGGAGGCCTAGATTGAGCCGAATAAGTGATTAGTCTAATAAAAACATTTGATTTCGGCTCAAACACTTATGGTTAAAACCCATAATCACCTAATGACCCCTGTACACTTTGCCTTTTCATCCGCCTTTATCCTAGGCCTAACAGGCTTGACATTCCACCGAACCCACCTCCTCTCCGCCCTCCTGTGCTTAGAAGGAATAATACTCTCCCTGTTCATTGCCCTCTCCCTCTGAACTGTCCAATTAAACTCAACAAGCCTCTGTCCAGCCCCCATACTACTTCTAGCTTTCTCAGCTTGCGAAGCAAGTGCAGGACTTGCCCTGCTAGTAGCAACAACCCGCACTCATGGAACCGACCACCTTCAAAACCTCAACCTATTACAGTGCTAAAAGTCCTCATCCCCACCCTAATGCTTGTCCCAACTGCCTGATTAACCCCAGCCAAATGGCTCTGACCCACAACTCTTGCCCATAGCATACTGATTGCATTAATTAGCCTCTCATGGTTAAAACACGCAATAGAAACAGGCTGATCCACCCTAAGCTTATTTATAGCCACAGACCCCCTTTCTACCCCCCTACTAGTTCTTACATGCTGGCTCCTTCCCTTAATAATCCTAGCAAGCCAGAACCACACAGCAATAGAACCAATTAACCGTCAACGCATGTACATTACACTACTTACATCCCTCCAGATCTTCCTTATTTTAGCCTTTGGCGCAACCGAAATAATCATATTTTACATTATATTCGAAGCAACCCTCATCCCAACCCTAATTCTCATCACCCGATGAGGAAACCAAACAGAACGCCTTAACGCAGGAGTTTACTTCCTATTCTACACCCTAGCAGGCTCCCTCCCCCTACTTGTTGCCCTTTTGCTTCTGCAAAACCACACCGGAACACTCTCCTTATTTACTCTACCATTTTCCTCCCCCCTACACCTTTCATCTTACAGCAGTAAATTATGATGACTAAGCTGCCTACTAGCATTTCTTGTTAAAATACCACTATATGGTGTTCACCTCTGACTTCCCAAAGCACACGTTGAAGCCCCCGTCGCGGGGTCAATAGTACTTGCCGCAGTCCTCTTAAAACTAGGAGGTTACGGAATAATACGAATAATTGTTATATTAGACCCCCTTACCAAAGACCTAAGCTACCCCTTCCTCATCTTCGCACTATGAGGGGTCATTATAACAGGCTCAATCTGTCTCCGTCAAACTGACTTAAAATCTCTGATTGCATACTCCTCAGTAAGCCACATGGGCCTAGTGGTAGGAGGAATTCTAATTCAAACCCCCTGAGGATTTACAGGGGCCTTAATCCTTATAATTGCCCACGGACTAACCTCTTCCGCCCTATTCTGCCTAGCCAACACAAACTACGAACGAACACACAGCCGGACTATACTCCTAGCACGTGGCCTACAAATCGCCCTTCCCCTAATAACAGCCTGATGGTTTATTGCTAGCCTTGCCAACCTCGCACTCCCTCCCCTCCCCAATCTAATAGGTGAATTAATAATTATTACCTCCTTATTTAATTGATCCTGATGAACAATTGTACTAACCGGAGGGGGCACTCTTATTACTGCAAGCTACTCCCTCTACATATTCCTAATAACTCAACGAGGACCCCTCCCCTCACATATTATTGGCCTTGACCCCTCCCACTCACGAGAACATTTACTTATAACCCTCCACCTTCTACCACTACTCCTCCTAATCCTTAAGCCTGAACTAATTTGAGGTTGGACTAACTGTAGATATAGTTTTAATAAAAACATTAGATTGTGATTCTAAAAACAGGGGTTAAAACCCCCTTATCCACCGAGGAAGGTTCGCTCAACAAATGAATTCTGCTAAACTTCACTACCTCGGTTGGACTCCGGGGCTATCCCCAAAACATCGCTCCTAAAGGATAATAGTTCATCCGTTGGTCTTAGGAACCAAAAACTCTTGGTGCAACTCCAAGTAGTAGCTATGCACACCTCTCCTGTTATTATAACTTCAAGCCTAATTATCATTTTCTTCTTACTCACCTTCCCAATTCTAACAACTCTCAACCCCCTCCCCCAAAAAGAAACCTGAGCCCTTACACATGTAAAAACAGCAGTAATACTAGCCTTTTTTGTTAGCCTTCTTCCCCTTTTCTTATTCCTTAGCCAAGGAGCGGAAACCATTATTACCTCATGAAACTGAATAAATACATCAACTTTTGACATTAATATTAGCCTAAAATTTGACCACTACTCCATTATATTTACGCCCGTCGCCTTATATGTCACATGATCAATCCTAGAATTTGCATCCTGGTATATACACGCTGACCCTAACATAAACCGATTCTTTAAATACCTTCTAATCTTCCTAATTGCAATAATTACCCTAGTCACAGCAAATAACCTATTTCAACTCTTCATCGGATGAGAAGGAGTAGGGATTATGTCTTTCCTTCTCATTGGCTGATGACATGGTCGAGCAGACGCTAACACCGCCGCCCTACAAGCAGTAATTTACAACCGAGTGGGGGACATTGGCCTAATCTTTGCAATAGCATGAATGGTCTCCCACCTTAACTCCTGAGAACTACAACAAATCTTCACAACCGCTAAAGATTTTGACCTTACCTATCCACTCCTTGGCCTAATCGTAGCAGCAACAGGCAAATCTGCCCAATTCGGACTACACCCGTGACTACCCTCTGCCATAGAAGGACCCACACCAGTATCCGCCCTACTCCACTCTAGCACTATGGTTGTTGCAGGCATCTTCCTTCTAGTACGCATGAGCCCCCTCTTAGAAAATAACCCCGCCGCCCTCACCACCTGCCTATGCCTCGGAGCCCTAACTACGCTATTCACAGCCACATGTGCCCTAACCCAAAACGACATCAAAAAAATCGTTGCATTCTCAACATCAAGCCAACTAGGCTTAATAATAGTAACAATTGGTTTAAACCAACCCCAACTAGCATTCCTTCATATCTGTACCCACGCCTTCTTTAAAGCAATACTTTTCCTATGCTCCGGCTCCATTATTCACAGCCTTAATGACGAACAAGATATTCGAAAAATAGGCGGCATACACCGCCTCACCCCCTTTACCTCCTCTTGCCTCACCATTGGTAGCCTAGCCCTTACAGGCACCCCCTTTCTAGCAGGCTTTTTCTCCAAAGATGCCATCATTGAAGCCCTTAATACCTCATATCTGAACGCCTGAGCCCTTACCCTAACTCTTCTAGCCACCTCCTTCACAGCTATTTACAGCTTACGCATCATTTTTTTTGTCTCTATAGGACACCCCCGATTCAATACACTTTCTCCCATCAACGAAAACAACCCTGCAGTCATTAATCCTATTAAACGACTAGCCTGAGGAAGTATTGTAGCCGGCCTCCTGATCACTTCCAACCTACTTCCACTAAAAACACCAGTAATATCAATGCCCCCTGTACTTAAACTGGCCGCTCTAACTGTGACCATCCTAGGCCTACTAATTGCCCTAGAACTCGCATCCTTAACAAGCAAACAACTTAAACCTACCCCCCATCTTCCCACCCTTCGCTTCTCCAATATACTTGGTTTCTTCCCAATAATCATACACCGATTCCCTCCTACAATAATACTAGGAATAGGCCAATCCATTGCCAGCCAAATAGTAGACCAAACCTGATTAGAAAAAACAGGTCCTAAAGCCACAGCCAAGCTCAACACACCCCTCATTACCTTAACAAGCAACGCTCAACGAGGCCTAGTAAAGACTTACCTTATCCTTTTCCTCATCACTCTTGCATTTACCTCACTAATCCTTCTTACCTAGACAGCCCGAAGAGTTCCTCGACTTAACCCTCGGGTTAACTCTAACACCACAAACAATGTTAAAAGGAGAACCCCTCCCCCCACAACTAACATCCACCCCCCCATTGAATACATCACCGCTACCCCACCATTATCAGCACGAAAAACACTAAAAGGTCCCCACTCATCAGCCGACCCCGAAAAAACACCAACCCACTCACCCCATAACATACTAACCCCTACCGTTACAATAACTGCATAACAACACATATAGACCACAACCGCTGGATTTAACCAAGACTCAGGATAAGGCTCCGCAGCTAAAGCCGCAGAATACGCAAATACAACCAACATACCACCTAAATAAATCAAAAACAGAATTAAAGCCAAGAATGGGCTCCCATATTCTACAAGAACCCCACACCCAACCCCCGCTACCATCACCAACCCTAGTGCACCGAAAAAGGGAGAGGGATTAGAAGCAACCGCAATCGCTCCTACAATTCAACAAATTAACAAACAAATAACAGTAAAGCACATAATTTTTGCCAGGACTCTAACCAGGACCAATGACTTGAAAAACCATCGTTGTCATTTCAACTACAAAAACTCTTGTCAATGGCTAGCCTGCGCAAAACCCATCCTCTTCTAAAAATCGCAAACGACGCATTAGTTGATCTCCCGGCCCCTTCCAACATCTCAGTCTGATGGAATTTTGGCTCACTACTCGGGCTCTGCCTTATTGCTCAAATCCTCACAGGCCTATTTTTAGCCATACACTATACGTCAGATATTGCCACAGCCTTTTCATCCGTGGCCCACATCTGCCGAGATGTAAACTTCGGCTGACTTATCCGCAATATACACGCCAATGGAGCCTCCTTCTTCTTTATTTGTATTTATGCCCACATTGGACGAGGGCTTTACTACGGTTCCTACCTCTACAAAGAAACCTGAAACATTGGGGTCATTCTCCTTCTCCTTGTAATAATAACAGCCTTCGTTGGCTATGTCCTTCCCTGGGGACAAATATCCTTCTGAGGTGCCACCGTTATTACAAACCTCCTATCTGCCATCCCCTATGTTGGCAACACTCTAGTCCAATGAATCTGAGGGGGCTTTTCTGTAGACAACGCTACTCTCACCCGTTTCTTTGCCTTCCATTTCTTATTCCCTTTTGTCATTGCAGCTGCCACCATACTTCACCTCTTATTCCTCCACGAAACAGGCTCAAACAACCCCCTAGGACTTAACTCCGATGCAGACAAAATCTCCTTCCACCCTTACTTCTCCTACAAAGACCTACTAGGATTTGCAGCCCTCCTTATTACCCTCACATCCCTTGCACTATTTTCCCCCAACCTACTAGGGGACCCAGACAACTTCACCCCAGCCAACCCCCTCGTCACCCCTCCCCACATTAAACCCGAATGGTACTTCCTATTTGCCTACGCTATTCTCCGATCAATTCCAAACAAATTAGGAGGAGTCCTAGCATTACTAGCCTCAATCCTAATCCTTATATTAGTACCAATTCTCCACACCTCTAAACAACGAGCCCTAACTTTCCGCCCTATCAGCCAATTCCTATTTTGAACTCTAATTGCCGATGTTATTATCCTTACTTGAATTGGAGGCATGCCTGTAGAACATCCGTTCATTATTATTGGCCAAATTGCATCCCTCCTTTATTTCTCACTCTTCCTATTTCTGATACCAACAGCAGGTTGAGTCGAAAATAAAGTTCTCGAGTGTCAATGTACTAGTAGTTCAAAAGCCGGAACGCCGGTTTTGTAAACCGGATGTTGAGGGTTAAAGCCCCTTCTGGTACTTCAAAGAGAGGAGATTTTAACTCCCACCACTGACTCCCAAAGCCAGAATTCTAAACTAAACTACTCTTTGAATAGTATTTACCCAAGGGCAAACATATAAATAGTTACATGTACATATATGTATTATAACCAATTATAGAATTGTACTACTTCCTTATCAGTAATATCTACTAAATTATGACATAAACCATTACATTACAGTAGAATGTCTTACATTTCGTACATTATTATATTATGAAATGTGTACAATTTGATTATTAATTAACAATAGCTGTTTGACTCAACATAACTTTAAGGACAAATAAAATGCACAGTAAGAACCTACCTATAAGTGATATCTTAATGCATGATACTTATTGATAATGGCCGACAACAATTGTGGGGGTTTCACAGTATGAATTATTCCTGGCATTTGGTTCCTATTTCAGGGCCATGGAATGATTTAACCTCTATATTTTATTGAAACTTGCATAAGTTAATGCTGTTAACCATTCAACTCGTTACCCAGCAAGCCGAGCACTCTTTCCAGAGGGTGGGGGGTTTCTCTTATTTTTTTTCCTTTCAATAGACATTTCAGAGTGTAAGCAATCTAATAATGGCAGTGGTTCATACATTAAATTATGACTTGGCAAATGAGATATGTATGTTGGGAAAATATATTTTACGATATTGCATACCTGATTTCAAGAACATATAGCAGTTAGTATTGCTCGAAACACCCCCATATAGACACCCCCGGGGCTTATGTTCGTTTAAACCCCCCAAACCCCCCGAGATCTCTAACACTCCTGCAAACCCCCGGAAACAGGATAAATCTCAAGTAATAAGTTTTTAACCTAAAATTTAATTTTTACATTAATGTAAATATTAAATTT